TGAGACATATAATTATCACTAAAAATAAGAACCAGAATGCCAACAGTAGTAATTAATATTGACATAATAGAAGTAAGTGAATCAATCAAGTACCCAAACTCTAAAGAAAGATCATTATTTATGGTCCAAGACCATCCATATTGATAAATAGAACTATTATTGACTTGATGAATAGACAGATCAACCGAAAAAATCATAACTATAGTTAACAATAAAATACTAGGAAAAGCCCACATACGGCGAAGATTTTTGGTTGCCGTCGGAAAAAGTAGAAGTCCCACTCCTATTAACATAGGAATTGGAAATGGAATAAAAGGTATGATCCATGAATATTGATGTGTATATTCCATACAATAAACAAAAAAATTCGGATTCTAATGAATTTTGTTTCTTATTCGTTGATTTTTTTTATCTCTTTTGTAAAGAAGGGGTTCGGTTAATAAAAAAGAAACCTAGAATTTAAATTTAAATAGAATGATCTATTATTTATTATTCTGAATCTTTATACTTCGAATATTAGAAAGTATAAACTAAAAATGGACCAATAACTAAATTCCTAGTGAAAAATAAACTTTTTTTTGAATTCATATTTTTTACTATTTATATAATAAATAGTAAAAAATATGAATAGAATAATAATAAAATTCGAATAAGAATGCAATTTGTAAAATAAATATTTTATGTATAGAGTCGGGATAAATAATTAATTAAATAATTAATTAATTACACCAAAATTAAGAGCATTCGTTTTTTTGGATATGATTTATAAAAAAAATTCATATGACTCAATAATAATTTTTTTTTTTTCAAAAACATTAGTTCATTTTTTAACTAATAACATTAGTTCATCTTTTAACCAATTTAGTATTTTCTATTATACAAAAAAACAATAAAAAAATATCGACGTTTGGAAAAAAAAGGTTATAATATTCAATGTTTTACTTTAAATAGGAAAGGAAACAAAAAAATGAGAATTAAGATAGATAAGATATATGTATAATTAAAGATAAATTCATTTTCATTTACAGAAAAAATGTCTTTCACATCGAACTATATAAGAATGAAAAACTATACTAATTATATGGCAGTTCCAAAAAAGCGCACTTCTATATCAAAAAAAATTATTCGGAACACTTTATGGAAAAAGAAGGGATATTGGACAAGATTGAAAGCTTTTTCATTAGCGCAATCTATTTTTACGGGGAATTCAAAAAGCTTTTTTTGTAACAAATACAAACGTTAGAATAATTTCAATTAACTTGATTCAATGAATATTCTTAAATCCAAAAATACAAATAGAAATGGAATATCTAATATAGTATAGTATTAATTTCGGGTATTTAGATATTATTTATATATATATTCTAAACTAAAAAAAAATCCTTTGAATGTAGTCTTCCTTTTTTGATCCATAAATTCACTATTTTATTTTCCATTGAAAAAAATAGAAATATATTTCTTTATATTCAGAAAATGCAATAAATAAAAAATGAGTCATTCAAAATTACATAACATAATAATTTTATTCTAATTATTTATTTAGAATTTTTTACATTTAGAAGAATTCAGAATAATAATATATTTAGAATAAGAATATAGAATAATAATAAGAATATAGAATAATAAGAAAAATATTTTAAAATATATATATTTATAATAGATTCTAATAGAATTCTTTATTTAATGTTTAGTAAACAAATATTGTACTTTAATGGATTCTTTGAATCTCGACAATTGACTCAAAATGGGTTATTATGATTTCGAGTAAGCCGCTATGGTGAAATTGGTAGACACGCTGCTCTTAGGAAGCAGTGCTAGAGCATCTCGGTTCGAGTCCGAGTAGCGGCATGACATCTTATCTTCTAAAAATAGGTCCTATAACGAACTCCATTCTGATTTCTATTCTTAGTATTTCGATTTTTTCATTATATATGGTATTTTCAATTTTAGAGCATATATTAACTCATATATCGTTTTCGGTCGTATCCATTTTAATTTCAATTGATTTGATAATCCTATTATTAGTCAATGAAATCATAGGATTATATAATTCGTCTAAAAAAGGCATGATAATAACTTTTTTTTGTATAACGGGATTGTTAGTTACTCGTTGGGTTTTTTCAGGCCATTTACCATTTAGTGATTTATATGAATCATTAATATTTCTTTCATGGACTTTTTCCATTTTTTATATGGTTCCTTGCTTCAAAAAGCATAAAAACTACTATTTAAATACAATAATCGCACCAAGTGTTATTTTTACCCAAGGCTTTGCTACTTCGGGTCTTTTAACCGAAATGCATGAATCCGTAATATTAGTACCTGCTTTACAGTCCCATTGGTTAATGATGCACGTAAGTATGATGATATTGGGTTATGCAACTCTTTTATGTGGATCATTATTATCAGTGGCTATTTTAGTCATTACATTTCAAGAACTTATCCAAATTCTTGGTAAAAACAAGAATTTGGATTTTTTAAAAAATCAATCATTTTCTTTTGCCGAAATAAAATACATGAATATGAATGAAAAAAATAATGTTTTACAAAAAACTTCTTTTTCATCTTATAGAAATTATTATAGATCTCAATTTATTCAACAATTAGATCGTTGGGGTTACCGTACTATTAGTCTAGGTTTTATCTTTTTAACGATAGGTATTATTTCAGGAGCAGTATGGGCTAATGAGGCATGGGGATCGTATTGGAATTGGGATCCAAAGGAAACTTGGGCTTTTATTACTTGGACTATATTCGGGATTTATTTACATACTAGAAAAAATAAAAAATTAGAAGATATAAATTCTTCAATAGTGGCTTCTATGGGCTTTCTTATAATTTGGGTATGTTATTTAGGGATAAATCTTTTAGGAATAGGACTACATAGTTATGGTTCATTTACACCTAATTGAATTAAAGTGAGTAAAGAACTTCACAAATACAGAAAACATAAAATATATATATATAATGATAATGACAAAGAAAAATTCCAATAAATGATAGAGAACCCTTTAAATCAAGTAATGTAGTAATGATTCAAGGGGTTCTCACAAACAACAAGCATATTTCAATTACAATTCTAATTCATTTTTTTTTCTTTTTTTGTAATTAATACAAAGGAAATATATATATATATTTTGTATTGTACATAGGATTTATTTCTATTTTTCGATTTTTTCATTTATTCGTGAAAACTATCTATAAAAAATGAGATAGAATAGCTTCAACCTTGTTAACCGAAAATGAAAAAATAAAATCTGGATAAATACCAATGCTTATTATGGGTATAAGAATCGAAATTGAAATAAATAATTCTCGCGGCCCCGAATCACAAAAATAAGAATTTGGTGTATCAAAAAATGGGTATCCATAGAACATTTGACGTAAGATAGATAATGAATAAATAGGAGTTAATATCATTCCAATTGCTGTTACAAAAGTTATTAGTATTTTTGTGATTAAAAGATATTTTTGGCTGGTAATTATTCCCAATAAAACTATCAATTCCGCAACAAAACCGCTCATGCCCGGCAATGCAAGAGAAGCCATCGATAAGATAGTGAAAATCGTGAATATTTTTGGCATTGGTATAGCCATTCCACCCATTTCGTCGAGATAAAGAAGACGTAGTCTATCAGAACTAGTTCCCGCCAAGAAAAAAAGCGCAGCGCCAATAAATCCATGAGAGATTATTTGTAAAATAGCCCCGTTGAGACCTGTATCACTTATAGAACCAATTCCTAAAATTAAGAAACCCATATGAGATACCGAAGAATAAGCTATTCTTTTTTTTAAATTACGTTGACCAAGAGATGTTGAAGCTGCATAGATTATTTGAATTGAACCTGATAGCATTAACCAGGGGCAAAATATAGAATGAGCGCGAGATAATAATTCCATATTAATTCGAACCAACCCATATGCTCCCATTTTTAATAATATTCCGGCTAAAAGCATACAAGTGCTGTAATGTGCCTCTCCGTGGGTGTCTGGTAACCATGTATGTAAGGGTATAATTGGTGATTTGACAGCAAAAGCAATAAGAAATCCCATATAGAATATTATTTCCAGCGCCATGGGATATGATTGATTAGTTAATGATTCAAAATTGAATGTTGGTTCATTCGAACTATAGAAACTCATACCCAGAATTCCCAGTAATAAAAAAACAGAACTTCCCGCAGTGTACAAAATAAATTTTGTAGCCGAATACAAACGTTTTTTTCCACCCCACATGGATAAAAGTAGATAAACGGGAATTAATTCGAATTCCCACATGATGAAAAAAAGTAAAATGTCTCGAGAAGAAAATGTTCCTATTTGACCACTATACATTGCTAACATCAGGAAATAGAATAATTTGGATTCTCGAGTAACCGGCTGAGCCGCTAACGTAGCTAAAGTAGTGATAAATCCCGTCAATAAAATAGGTCCTATAGAGAGTCCATCTATTCCGAATCTCCAGTAAAAGTAAAAAAAATGGATCCATTTATAATTTTCTGTCAATTGGATTAGTGGATCATCCAATTCGAAATTATAACAAAATGCATAGGCTGTTAGAAGGAGATCTATTAAACATATAAAAATAGTATACCACTTCATTACCTTATTTCCTTTATGAGGAAATAAGAAAATTAAGGAACCCCCGGCTATTGGCAAAACTACAACTATTGTTAACCAAGGAAAATAATTCGTGATAAAAATAAGATATACTTAGACTAGAAAAACCCGCGCTCAAAATACAAAAGATTTGTTTTTGTATTTTGAGCGTGGGTTTTTGCCAGTAAAAAACCGTACTTGTGTGTGTGGTTCTTTTTGAAACGTATCAATAAGCTAGACCCATGCTTCGAGTTGTTTCATGCCATAAATAAACTCTAACACTTAAGAAATCCGTAGGACAGGCGGATTCACACCTCTTACAACCAACACAGTCCTCTGTTCTTGGGGCAGAAGCAATTTGTTTAGCTTTACATCCGTCCCAAGGTATCATTTCTAATACATCTGTGGGGCAGGCTCGGACACATTGAGTACATCCTATACATGTATCATAAATCTTTACTGAATGTGACATTGGATCGTAATCCTTGAACATCAAAAATTCAACATTTTCAATCTAGTAAATTCGTAACAAATTCTATTTATATAAAAAATTATTATATATATAAATATATATATTTTTTTATACACCAGATGAATCAATGATTTATCAGAATTTTGCTAATCAAAATCGACTTATAGATTCATTAATAATAAGAGAATAGAACCAAAATACTTTGATTTCTTATGTTTGTTTTCGCAAACATGATCATAAGTTATGTATCATATATGCTAATTTGAATTGATTAATAGTACACACATTATTATAAATTCTACTTTTTTTTATGAGTAATACTATTTATTCAACAAATTCGATTGATTGATAGAGGTTGATTTTCTATTACGATAAATTGAGGAAACAATAGCCGGTCCGATAGCTGCTTCAGCGGCTGCAACAGCTATAACAAAAATTGAAAAAATATTTCCTTTTAATTGGCGACTATCAAAAAAATCAGAAAAGGTTACGATATTTATATTAACTGCATTCAGTATAAGTTCAAGACACATAAGGGCTCTAACCATATTTCGGCTCGTTATCAACCCATAGATACCTATAGAAAATAAATAGGCACTCAAAACAAGTGCATGTTCGAATATCATTAACCAACTCCTTATCCATTTTTATTCATTTCAATATGAACAAGAATTCAACGGATTTGATTGACTAAAGAATATAATAAGTCTACACCAAGATAATATATTGGCAATAAAAAAACGATTTTATACATAAATACTATTTTACGTTCACATAGAATTCAACGAAAATAAATGTGATAAAATCTAACAAAATTCCATTTTTATTTATATTTTTAGTTCGAAAAATTTCTTATTCGCGAGCCACGACAATTGCACCTATCAAAGCAACTAAAAGAATTATTGAAATGAGTTCAAATGGAAGAAAAAAATCTGTTGATAAATGAATTCCAATTTGTTGACTAGTACTTATCAAATCTTGCTCTATAATCTGATTTAGTCTTGTAGTCCAAATAATCCCGTGCCATGATGTATCTAGAATAGTAGTTATTAGTGAAACAAAAATACTTGTACAAACCATCAAAGTAATTCCGTCCCCAATGGTCCAAAGACGAAAATCTTGGTAATATTCTGAACCATTCATGAACATCACAGCAAATATGATTAAAACATTTATAGCGCCCACGTAAATAAGTAGTTGTGATGCAGCTACAAAATGGGAGTTTGATAAAATATAAAATAAAGATATACAAACAAGAACCAGTCCCAACGAAAAAGCAGAAAAAATGGGATTCGTAAAGAATACTACTCCTAGACTTCCAAATATAAGACCCGATCCAAAAAATACTAAAAGAAAATCATGTAGCGGTTCGGGTAAATCCATTATATGTAAAATAAGAGATAAATAAATCGAAATTTCATGACCTTATTGATATGACCAGGAAAAAAATTATATAAAAAAATTATATATGAAATGCTAAAATTCTCTCCGCATTGAATTCAACCAAATCCTAAGATAAGAAATGTGAATTGCTATAGGTACAGTTGTTATAGGATCAATGTCATTCTTTTCCTTATATGAAAGAGTAATTTCAAAATATACGAAAATGAAAGTATATATATATATAATATTTCTAGAATGTAGAATATTTCTACTAATATAATATATAATATTTATTCTTTTTTTATTTAATAACATTATTATTATTATTATCCTAATTTATATTATTCAATTCTATATATATATATATATATGGAATATTCTTTGATTTATATTCTATGATTTTCGTTTTTAGAAGAATTTTATTTAATTATAAATAATTTTATTTTATTTGAATTGTTCGAATTGTATAATCATCAATTACTGATACTGGTAAACGGACCAAAGCAATTTGATTATAATTCAATTCGTGGCGATCATAAGTCGAAAGTTCATATTCTTCAGTCATCGATAAACAATTTGTTGGACAATACTCAATACAGTTACCACAAAATATACAGATTCCGAAATCTATACTGTAATTAAGCAATCGTTTCTTTCGAATATCTCTTTCTAGTTTCCAATCAACAACGGGTAGATCTATGGGACATACACGAACACATACTTCACAAGCAATGCATTTATCAAATTCAAAATGTATTCGACCGCGGAAACGTTCTGATCTAATTATTTTTTCATAAGGATATTGAATAGTTACAGGTAAACGATTTACGTGAGATAAGGTAATCATGAAACTTTGACCAATGTACCTTGCAGCTCGGACTGTTTGTTGACCATAATTTATGAATCCAGTTACCATAAGAAACATATTGTGAATATCTCTTAATATTTTTTTCTTTCTCTTATTTGAAACAAGTTATGAATATAGAAGGTCCATTTTTTATAGTGAAAACAGTTGAGACGAAGTTGTTAATAATAGATTACCGAGAGAAATGGGTAAAAGAAACTTCCACCCAAGATTTAATAATAGATCTATTCTTAGCCTAGGTAAAGTCCATCTTATTGTGATAGAAACGAATAAGAATAAATAAGTTTTAGCTAGTGTAATAAAGATACCAATTATCGTTACAAAAACTCCATATGCTTTATTTATTTCAAAAAACTCAGAAACGAATATGTACGGAATAGAGATATTTGAACCACCAAAGTAAAGGACTGTTCCAAATAAGGAAGAAATTAATAGGTTTAAATAGGAAGCAATGTAAAATAAACCAAATTTGATACCCGAATATTCGGTTTGATAACCTGCTACTAATTCTTCTTCCGCTTCCGGTAAATCAAAAGGTAATCTTTCACATTCTGCTAAGGAAGAAATTAGAAAAACAATGAAACCCATAGGTTGACGCCACAAATTCCATCCCCAAAAACCATATTTTGATTGAGCATCAACTATATCAACTGTACTTAAACTATTAGATAATCCTAGTCGGTGATAACATTACTGTTCCCATCTCTATTACAGAACCGTACATGAGATTTTCACTTCATACGGCTCCCTAAAAGCCTTAAAAAAATCTAAGGACCGGGCCGATTATTTATCCCTTGATATATCCCTAAGATATGGAAGATTCTATTTTATCGGACGGTTCTGAATTAGACCAATTGAATTCTGTCTGTTCTAATAAAAAAAAATACATTTAATAAAGAAAAATACATTTTATTTAAATAAATAAAAAATACAAAAGGTACTTCTGAATTGATCTCATCCCTTAAAAAATCCAAAATTCAATTTGTTGAGTAATAACAGAATTCTTCCATAAAATACTCTTTTAGTTTAGAATTATCAAAAACTCCCTCATCGTTTTCTATTACGAAAAAAAATTACATGTTCGTTTTCTAAATTATGATATGAATTCTATCTCCATAAATATGGATATAAGACTAAAAATAAAAAGGGGATCGCTTTTTTTTTCGTTCTTAACCTATTCTTTTTTTGTGCAAGTCAAATAAAAAGGGACTTCAATCAAAAAAAAAATTAAAGGATTATTTCGTTCCTGATAGTCATTTATTTAATCGGTGGATGGAAGTATACTCTGGATCGGAATTGTGGGGAGTACTGTCTTATTTTTTCTACCAACTTAAAGCCCCAATTAGTATTCTTTTTCTATTATTCATAATGTTCTTTTGGATATTTTTAAAAATATACGTTACTAATCCTTTGTGTATCTTAGTGTTTCTAACCATCCATTCATTTTTTTATTAATCCCTTATTTATGTTAATATATATATGATAATACATACAAATGATATTGAAAATTCAAAAAAGGTTGGTCTTTTGCGCCCGCGTCAAGACAGGATGACTAATCAACCAATCTTGGGATAAACGACCACTTCTACTTAAAATTTAATTCATTTTTTCACTTAATTCTTATACATAGAAAATGAGACTCAATATTTTTACTGCAATTTTAATCATACTTTCTATTAACTATAAGTAATATAGTATTCATAAATTATATTCAATCGAAACTGTTTTATTGCACTCATATAACTATCTGATTCAATTCTTTAATCCAAATAAAAAAAATAAATGGAATATATATATATTCGATTTATTATCCTCCTTTACTATAAAGTACTATAAAGAGAGGAGTATAACAATAGATAGTATCGAACGCAAAATTTATGTCTCAACGAATCGCACGTAGAGATATCGATAACACACATACAGTTAATGGTATTTCATAACTAATCGATTGAGCAGCCGCTCGCAGACCACCCAAAAAGGAATATTTATTATTTGACCCATATCCTGACATAAGAAGTCCAATGGGAGCAATACTCGAAATAGCAATCCATAAAAAAACACCAATATTCAGATCAGATAAAACAAAGTTATAGCCAAAAGGAATTACTGAATAGCTTATTATAATTGATATGACTGATATGGATGGTCCTATACTGAATAAACGAATATCTCCTCTAGATGGAATAAGATTCTCTTTGAAAAGTAATTTGGTTCCGTCTGCTAGAGCTTGAAGAATTCCAAAAGGACCGGTGTGTTCAGGTCCAATACGTTGTTGTATCCCTGCGGATATTTCTCTTTCTAACCATACAATTGCTAGTACACTTATTGTAATTCCCAATACAAGAATCAAAATAGGGGCAAATACCCATATAATTCCATATACTTCTTTAAAAGATTCCAATCTGAAAAAAAAAATCGATATCTTGTATTTCTGTTATATCAATTATCATTTCAACGATCAACTTCTCCCATAATAATATCTATGCTACCTAGTATTGTCATAATATCGGCCAATTTCATTCTTTTAACTAATTGAGGAAGAATTTGCAAATTGATAAAACCCGGTGGACGAATTTTCCATCTCCAAGGAAAACCATTTTGATCCCCTATTATAAAAATTCCTAATTCTCCCTTGGGGGCCTCAATTCTTACATAAAGTTCTTGTTTTGGCAATTCAAAAGTCGGAGACGGTTTTTTACTAATAAATCGATACTCAAAATCATTCCATTCTGGCTCTTTTTCTCTATCAAAGCAGCGGATTTCTAAATTTTCATATGGCCCGCCGGGAATTCCTTCCAAAGCCTGTTGAATAATTTTGATGGATTCCACCATTTCACCAATTCGAACTAAATAACGAGCTAATGAATCTCCTTCTTTTTGCCATTGAACTTCCCAATCAAATTCTTCATAACATTCATAATTATCAACTTTACGTAGATCCCATTGTATTCCGGAAGCCCGAAGCATCGGTCCTGATAAACCCCAATTTATTACTTCCTTTCCATCAACAACACCTACCCCCTCAGCCCGTTCTAAAAAAATAGGATTTCGCATAATAAGTTTTTGATATTCAACAATCCTTGTTAAAAAATAATCGCAGAAATCAAAACATTTATCTATCCAACCATAAGGTAGATCAGTCGCTACCCCCCCGATACGAAAAAAATTATGCATCATTCTCATACCCGTCGCAGCTTCGAATAGATCATATATTAATTCCCTTTCTCTGAAAATATAGAAGAAGGGGGTTTGTGCACCAATATCTGCCATAAAAGGTCCTAGCCATAGTAGATGAGAAGCTATACGACTCAACTCTAACATAATTACTCGGATATAGCTGGCTCTTTTAGGTACTTGAATATTTCCCAATTGTTCGGGTCCGTTTACAGTTATTGCTTCTGTGAACATAGTAGCTAAATAATCCCAACGTGTTACATAAGGCAGATATTGTATAATTGTTCGGTTTTCCGCTATTTTTTCCATTCCTCTGTGTAAATAACCCAATATTGGTTCACAATCAATAACATCCTCACCATCTAGAGTAACAATAAGTCGAAGAACACCGTGCATTGATGGGTGGTGAGGGCCCATATTAACTATCATGAAGTCCTTTCTTGTAGTTAAGATATTCATAGGTTTTTCCTCGATTCATTCTTCTATGAATCGCTTAAAAAAAAGTTCATCAAAATTCAAGATCTAATAAATCGAATAATTGAGAATTACTCTTCAATTTTACGAATTTGTGATTCCCGAATATTAAACTGATTTATTAATTTTTTATAACGTATTCCATCTTTCTTTGACAAATAAGACAGTAATCGTTGCCGTTTTCCCAGAATTTTGCGTAAACCTTTTTGAGATAAATAGTCTTTTTGGTGCAATTCAAAATGTGAAGTAAGTCTTCGGATTCTATTAGTAAAATGGAATACTTGAAATTCAACCGATCCCCGGTTTTCTTCTTTTTTTTCTTGTGAAATAACAGGTATAAATGAGTTTTTTACCATAAAAAAATGAAAGTTTTTCTCTTCTCCTTGCTTTATATATATATATTTTATATTTTTATTGATCAGTAATAGTAATGACACTCATTTTTTATTTTGTATATAAATCATAATTTACTTAAGAATTTCTTATTTTTTTTTTACAATCGAATTCATTTTTATAAATTGAATTAATCCAATTTAAATAGATATAAAAGATACTTTTTTTTATGGATTCACCACAAAAAAATTGTATACTTCAAAAATAAAATAAAAAATAAAAGAGGATTTTGTTGATTCTTTTTTTTGATCTAACAGATACATCATTGAATTTGTATCAATGCCATAATGCGTGTCTATATTTATGGTATGTATATACCATATATATATATGGTATATGAAGACAAATTTCGATTAACGAATTTTCAATCGCGGATACATATGTATCCTTACTATACTGAAACGGCTTCCATTATGAGTATTAAACCAATAGCGATTAATACAAGCTAAATCTTCTAATCGATAATTTGGCCAAAGAAAAATTTTAAAATTCATTCGTTTTTTTTTCTCTTTCTCTAATTTTTTTTTTTTTTTAGTCAAAACTTGAAAACAATTATGATTATGGACTTTATTTTCATTAGAAAATATTGTCTTTCTATGTATACTATTTCTATTACTTGGATTTAAACAAATTAGAATTCTCAATTCTCTACGACGTCTAGCGGATAAAATATTTTCAGGAACAAGTAAATCAGAATTCTTTTTTTCTGTTATCTTTTGATCTTTTGTTCTTGTAATGGATTTATCCAAATTTTTCTTATTAACATAACTTTTTTCTGAGTATTTTTTAGAAATTTTTCGTTTATTCTTATGAATTAATGAAAGACTCATGGTTTGATACATAAAAAATTGTTTATTGTTTTTTCTAGACAGGCGAACTGGTTCGATAACAAATATTTCTTTTTTCATAAATTTTTTATTTTTCTTTAAGCCCGGAAGAGTGAAATTCTTCTGATTTTGAATCATCATAATATCTAGACCTAGCTCTCCTCTTTGAATAGAGGCTATAGTAATTTTTCTTAAATTTTTCAATTTAATCAGGAAACAATATACTTTGACATTTTTCAATATTCTTTGACTTAAGAAATTCTTCCAGTTCAAATGTAAAGTCAAAAAATTTCTTAGTAAGAAATTGAGTTCTGCCTCCATCTTGTTCTCGTTTTTCTTTTTACCCTTAACATTCTTTTCACTGCCTGATCCTACATAATCTTTTTCAACATCTTTTTCTTGGTTTGAGAGAGAGAATTCAAGATTTATTTCATCGGCGTATAATGTTTTTGCTCGATTTTGAGTCTCTAACTCCAATTCAAGAGATTTCTTTTTTTTCGATGGTCTAAAAATATCTATTATTTTTTTCTTTCTAGTAATGTTTTTTTTATTTTCACTGACATTTTGATTTACATTAAAATGTAAAAAAAGGAATTTTATTGGTATGATCCACGGTTTACCCCTATATGCATTATAAAATATCCAAAATTTTGAAAAGAACCAAAATTCCGGATTCGATATGGAACGATTTAGTATTTCTATATTGATTCCCATCCAATCGAAATACTTTCTATCCAGATTTTTTTCCATATCTATAATAGCATCTTCCGCTATATAATTCTTGATAAAGATATTATCTATTATATCAAATAATTCTTTTTTATGCGGGTTGTAATTAGAAGAAATAACTTGGTTTTTATTTGCTTGAAATAGGGATTTATATCCATAAATATATGAGTCTTTCTTATCTGCATAATTGAGAAAATTATAGGATAAAAGATCATATCTATATTGTTTTCTAATTTTTTTTTTTTTTTTGAATGCGTCTACTTGTTGTTCTTTGTAAAGAATTAATTGGCTTTTTTCATATGAATCGCATTTTTTTAAATCTTTATTTTGAGCTACACGACATTCAGTGATTCTATTTCTCCATTTTTGTGGTACTAATCTTGACCATCTGCTTTCAGATAAGTCATATTGATAATGATCCTTTAACCAATTTGTCCATTGATTTATTACAGAATTAGGAGGGTTCTTATGTTTTAATTTAGAATGAAATATTCCTTGTACTCCAAAAAAAGAATCCTTTATTTCATTTTTAAGAAAAAAAAAATTTCCATGATATTTAAAAACAGATCTTAACTTATATATGTTAATAATTCGGGTTTGTAATAATTTTAAAAATACATATGTTTGTGACAAAAGGGAGACGTCACAAGAATTCTGTGAATTCGTATTCCTAGTATTAAAATATTTATGTATAATCGAAATAAAGTGAATTTTACTTTGATTTGTTTTATAAGTTCTCTCTGCATTTGCTTCATTATTGTAAATGGATTTATTTAAATTTTTTTTTATTGATTCAAGAAAAAGTTTTGTATTGATCCTAGGAATACAAATCATATATAGAAAGATATCTATGTATATCCTTTTCATGAAAAATTTAAAAAAAGAATGTGATTTACGAATTAATCGAACATTTCTTCTTTTTTCTAATATCTGCAATTTTTTTTTTTCTAATTCTATCCTTTTACTACCATAAGTTGTTTTGTTCGAATGAATATTTGTCTCTGAAATTACAAGCCCTCTTTTCTTTTCTTCTTTTTTCATTTTTTTTAGAACTTCTTTTCTTTTACCATTCAGATCCTTTATTTTTTTTTTTGTCAATGAACAATTTGCCGAATTTATAGATTGAATTGGAATGGTTGCCTCGGAAATCATTGGACTATTATTACGGACTGTTGAATCTTTTTTGCTTTCACTCAATTCATCTATTTTTTTTAATTTGAATTTAATAAATAGAAATTTTGAAAATTGTTTTATTTTTTTCGTCAGAAATAGAATACTTTTAATGATCCATTTTGCTTTTTCTTTTAAGATATTTAGAAACAATTTCATTTTTTCACCTAAAACTTTTAGAACTAGAAAAAAGAAAAAATGAAATTGTTTCGTTTTTTTTTTGAGTTCTTTAAAAATGGGATCAAAAAATGAAAATAGGTTTTGGGTAGAAACAGAAAAGGGCAATTCGACTTCCATTCCCCAAATTGTTAAAAAACAAAAGTTCTTTTTTGTCACCCCCCTTTTTTTCATTTGATCTTTTTTATTTTCATTGGATCGTAGCTTAGATCTGTGCCAAGGTTTTAGACGAAAAGGAAATAATATCTTTATCTGAATACCCTCTGTTAGCCATTTTTTAGGAAATTCTGTTTCGGATAATTGAACGCCATTATACGTACATTTAATATACATTTCTCTCTTCCAATCCCTAAAATCTTCTGACCATTCGGGAAATTGAAAAAATAGTATACGAACAATATTTTTTATTATTATCAATGAAGGTAATATAATATATTTTCTAAGAATCGATTGGGTTATTAATAAAACACCCCTTATTACTTGAGCAAATCCAATGCTATCCCAGGCTTCTGCTATTTCTATACGTTTTTTTTCCTCTTCTTTTTTCAAACTTTCTTTTGACTTTTCCTCTGTATAATCCGAAATTTTAAATTCTGTCTTTTTTCGCATCCAATTTTTTAACATAAAAAAGGTTTTCATTGACTTAAAATTATCAAAAGAAAAGAATGAGGGTTTCTCAATTTTATCAAAAAGAAGAGGGGAATGCACACTTTTTTGAAAAAATTTCCAAGTAACTG